TATCTATATATATATATATATATATATATCTATATATATACATAATAAAAACAAAGGAGATGCTCCGCTTTACGGGCCGAAACCGTAATGCATAATTATGCTATTTGTTTAGCTTAAGATTGTAAGGGGTGATCATCAGCATATATAGAAATGAGTAGACAGAAAATATAGGCTTGAATTGAGCAGATGGCTACTTCAAATAGAAAGTAGCCAGTTTGGATTATTAGAAGGATGAGGAAAGAGGAAATATTAGTAAAGAGGGCTGTTGTGGCGTAAAGTCCTACTAGACTTAGAACAATGTGACCTGCTCTTATATTAGCTGCTAGCCGAAAGGCTAAAGTTAAGGGGCGAACAGAGATTCTGATAGTCTCAATTAATACTAGGAAAGGGTTTAATCATGTTGGTGCTCCTCTTGGAAGTAGCCTAGCTGCGAAAGAGGAAGGGGAAAATATTAATGCTGAGATAATAAGAGAGAGTCAGAGAGGTAGAGCTAGGGAAAGAGTAAAGAGTAGGTGACTTGAAGCTCTAAATATGTAGGGAACAAGACCTATGAAGTTAGTAAATATAACAAAGATAAATAGAGGAGATACTAAAGAGGATAAACCTTTCAAGTGAATTCTGGAGGTGCGAGAGAGCTGAAGAAAGATTAGATTAATTGGGCTGTAGGAAAGTCAGAATATTCGAGTGGGCAGAATTCATAGTCTTAAATTTAGGATAAAGGGAATAAGAAGAACTGGAACTCAGAAGAGAGTAGAATTAATATTTCTAAGTCCTGGGTCAAAGGATGAGAAGATGTCTATTATCATCATGACTTGGATGTTTCCATTGAAGGCTTTGAAGACCTTTAGTTTTATTTAACTTAAAGTCATATTTAGATGAGGATAGGAGTGAATCTCATAGGATGAATAGGATAGGGTTTAAGATAAAAAAGAGAAAATAGAAGGCTGTAAATAAGGCCCCTAGGGAGATAAATGGGTTTTCAACGGGACAGCCTCCAATTCATGTAAGGAGAAGGAAATTGGTTGTAAATATTCAAAATAGGATTTGATTAGGAAGATAAAATTGATTCCCTCGGCGTTGTTGAGGGGTGAACGGAAGTACAAATATTAATAGAATGGCTAGAAATATAGCACAAACTCCTCCTAGTTTATTAGGAATAGAGCGAAGAATGGCATAGGCCCAAAGAAAGTATCATTCTGGTTTAATGTGAGGAGGAGTAACTAGAGGGTTGGCAGGGAGGAAGTTGTCAGGATCAATTAAAAGATTAGGGCAAAGAAGACAGAAAGAGATGAGGGCTATCAGTAGTACAATAAAGCCTACAATGTCTTTAACAGAGTAGTAGATATGAAATGGAATTTTATCAGAATCTCTATTAAGGCCTAGTGGGTTATTAGATCCAGTCTGATGTAAAAATAAAAGATGAATTGCAGATATAGCGGCTAAAATAAAGGGGAGAAGGAAGTGAAAGGCGAAAAAGCGATTAAGAGTGGCATTTCTGACTCTAAACCCTCCTCATAGTCATTGGACTAGGTCTTGACCAATGTAAGGGATGGCAGAAAATAGGTTAGTGATTACGGTAGCCCCTCAAAATCTTATTTGTCCTCAAGGTAAAACGTATCCTACAAAGGCTGTAGCTATAGTTAGAATAAATAGAATTACTCCGATATTTCATGTTTCTTTTAGTTTGAATGAGGAATAGTAAAGACCTCGTCCCATGTGAAGATATATGCAAAGGAAGAATGCAGATGCTCCATTGGCGTGGAGGGCACGGATAAACCAGCCGAAATTTACATCACGGGTGATATGGATTACAGAGGAAAATGCGATGTCTATATTTGAAGCATAATGTATAGATAAGAATAGGCCTGTGGCAATTTGTAATACTAAACAAAGTCCAAGAAGGGAGCCGAAGTTTCATCAAGTTGAGAGGTTAATAGGTGCCGGAAGATCGACTAGGGCGGTGTTGAGAATTTTTAAGACGGGGTTTGATTTTCGGAGGGGTTTAAACATAAAAGATGAAAGGACGTAAAGGTCCTTTGTCTTTAGAGCAGATTTTTACAATACAAATTAGAGCAAGAAATAGAATAGAGATTAGGAATGTTAAGATAGGGATGTTGGGGGAAGTAAATAGGTCTCTTTGAGAGTTAGAGAGAGAAAGAAAAAAATTTGAGTTTAGATGAGGGGGTATTAGGATGAAGATTATTAGAGATACTAGAAATATAAAAATTATTGAAGGAAATAAGAATCTGATTTCGAGTTTCGAGTTTTGTGAAGTGGCAGAAAAGTAAGCAAATATTACTAGTATTCCTCTAATATAGATTAGAAATATGATAATAGCATATCAGGAGGATATTAGAAGAAGAATTGCGGTGGCAGTTAGGGAAATTAAAAGGATAAAAATACCTTGGGTAACAGGATTAAAAGAAAGTATAAGGGAGAGGGTAAGGGTAGTTATTAATGATAAAATTAGAGACAAAGTCATTTGTAAATCATGGAATTGAACCAGGGCTTAAAGGATCAAAGACTTTTGTGCTCCGTACACTATTTTACAATATTAAGAGCCTCATCAGTAAATTGAGAGGTATAGGGAGATTCAAACTACATCTACAAAATGTCAGTATCATGCAGCTGCTTCAAATCCAAAGTGATGCCCATCTGAAAAATGATATAGAAATGCTCGGATTAAGCATACAGATAGGAATATTGTGCCTACTAGTACGTGAAGCCCATGAAAGCCTGTGCACACATAAAATAATGTGCCGTAGGCTCTATCTGCAATGGTAAATGGGGCTTCTATATATTCCCCTGCTTGGAGAAAAGTGAAGTATACCCCTAAAGTTACTGTGAGGAGAAGGGCTTGAATGGTTTCTGTTCGCGATTTATTTATTACTCTGTGGTGGGCTCAGGTTACAGTTACCCCAGATGCTAAGAGAACAGCGGTGTTAAGAAGAGGAATGGAAAAAGGATTAATAGGGTCAATTCCTGTGGGAGGTCAAGTGCATCCAATTTCTGGTGTTGGGGCGAGACTTCTGTGAAAGAAGCCTCAAAAAAATGCTGCAAAGAATAAAACTTCAGAGAGAATAAATTGAATTATTGCTCATCGAAGTCCTCTAGAGACAACTGAACTATGGAATCCTAAATAGGTTCCTTCTCGGATCACATCTCGTCATCAAATAATTGAAGTTAAAGTGGTTAAGGTTAGTCCGATAATTAGGCAAAGAGCTCCGTGGTTGTGAAATCAGGCTGCTGCACCGCAAGTAATGGCTAGTACCCCAATGGCTACTAGGAATGGTCATGGTCTATATTCTAATACATGAAAAGGTTGGCGGATCATTACTTTTTTTGAACATCAAACTTACTGCTTGGAAGGCAGTTGTACAAATTTATACTGAAAAAGCAAAAAGAGGAGAGATCCATGGGAAGGGTTACAGTCTTCTGCCTATAATTCGGCCATCTTTTTAATTTCATTTTCAGGGCGGCATAGAGTGATTTTGTTTAGATTTAAGTTTAGGGACTAAAATTAATTGGGTTCATCAGGTGACTGATATTAGAAGAAGGAGAGAGAAAAAAAAGAATAATGGAAGGAAGAGTCAATTTAAAGGGGCTAGGTGAGGCATGCAGAATTCACTTATTTAGTAACTTAGGGCTGACAGTCCTATATTATATATTTAACTAGAATTCTATTCTCTAAATGTTATTACTCATTGGGTGAAAGAGGGGTGATCAATGACTTCTAAGGCGATAGGTATGAATGAATGGTTAGCTCCACATATTTCTGAACATTGCCCATAGAAAATTCCAGGGCGATTAATAGAGAGGGTTGTTTGATTTAGGCGGCCAGGAATTCCATCTAATTTAATTCCTAATCTAGGAACACATCATGAATGAATTACATCTGCTGCAGTTACTAAAAGGCGGACTTCAGTTTGTATAGGAATTACTATACGATGATCTACTTCAAGAAGTCGGAATTCTCCGTCTTGAAGTTCTTCAGTGGGGAGCATGTAGGAGTCAAATTCTAGGTTTAGAAAGTCTGAATATTCATATCTTCAGTATCATTGGTGGCCAATAGTTTTTACTGTAAGGGTGGGCTGAGAAATCTCGTCTATAAGGTAAAGTAAGCGTAAAGATGGGAGAGCAAGAACTACTAGAATAGTGGCGGGAAGAACTGTTCAGATGGTTTCAATTTCTTGGGCTTCCAATAATGTTCGGCAGGTAAATTTGTTGGTTAGAATTCTATATAATATATATAGTACTAGTGAGACTACCATAATTATAATAGTAAGAGCGTGGTCGTGAAGAGCTACTAGTTGAATTATAACGGGTGAGGCAGCGTCTTGAAATATTAATTGTCCTCAGTGGGCCATCTAAGTAGGTCGATTAGACTAGCTTCTAATTAACAGTTAGATGCCAAAAATGGCTTCTACTTATATAAAGAGGATGCTGAGAATGAGGGAGAGGTAATTAGGCCGGTTTCTTGGAATAGATGATAATCTAGAGGAAGGGTTTCTTGTCATTCTAGAGCGGTGGGTATATGAGGGGATGCTAAAACTCCTCGCTGAGAGGCTAGAGCTTCTCATATTAGGAAAATAAAGAAGAGGAGCGAAAAGAATGAAATGAAAGCCCCAATAGATGAAAGAACATTTCATGTTGTATACACATCTGGATAATCTGAATATCGACGAGGCATTCCTCTTAGTCCGAGGAAATGCTGAGGAAAGAAGGTTAAGTTTACTCCTGTAAATATCATAAAGAAATGAGATTTTGATCATCGAGAATGAAGGGTTACTCCTGTAAATAGAGGGAAGTAATGAGTAATTCCTCCAAAAATAGCAAATACAGCTCCGAGTCTTAGTACATAATGAAAATGAGCTACTACATAGTAAGTGTCATGTATTATGATATCTAGGGAGCAATTTCCTACTACGATTCCTGTTAGCCCGCCCACTGTAAATAAGAAAATAAATCCTAAGACTCAAAGTATAGGGGTGTCGTATTTAATTTTTGAGCCATGAATTGTAGCTAATCATCTGAATACTTTAATTCCTGTAGGGACAGCAATAATTATAGTGGCAGCAGTGAAGTATGCTCGAGTGTCTACATCTATTCCAATGGTAAATATATGGTGGGCTCATACTAAGAATCCAATTAACCCAATTCCTATTATGGCATAAATTATTCCTAGTGAACCGAATGGTTCGAGTTTAGCAGAATGATGAGCTACTAAGTGAGAAATTAGACCAAAGCCTGGAAGTACTAAGATGTATACTTCTGGGTGGCCGAAGAATCAGAATAAATGTTGATATAGAACTGGATCTCCTCCTCCCGCCGGGTCAAAGAAGGATGTATTTAGGTTTCGGTCTGTAAGTAATATGGTAAGTCCTCCTGCAAGAACTGGAATTGAAAGGAGAAGAAGAACTGCGGTTAATTTAACTCTTCATACAAATAAAGGAACTCGTTCTAGACGTAATCCTTTATATCGTATGTTTATTACAGTAGTAATAAAATTAATTGAGGCCAGAATTGAGGATACGCCTGAGAGGTGTAGAGCAAAAATGGCCAGGTCAATGCATGGTCCTGCATGGGCGATATTGGATGCTAAGGGAGGGTAGACAGTTCATCCTGTTCCGGCACCTTTTTCAATAAAAGCGGATATTACTAGTAAGATTACTGCGGGGGGAATTAGTCAAAATCCTAGATTGTTGATTCGTGGGAAAGCTATGTCGGGGGCTCCGAGTATTAAAGGAACTAGTCAATTTCCAAATCCTCCTATTAAAATAGGGAGGACTACAAAGAATATTATTAGAAGCCCATGAGCTGTAATAAGGCAATTGTAAATTTGGTCATCTCCTAAGAGTGTTCCGGGCTGACCAAGCTCAGCTCGAATTAATAGTCTTATTCTAGTGGCTACTAGACCTGTTCAGATTCCTACTAGGAAGTATAAAGTTCCAATGTCTTTGTGATTAGTTGAATATAGTCAACGCATAGATTAAGAATAATGAGAGGGGGCAGACCCCCAGAATCAAAGAAAATAAAGCCATAACCGGTACCCTCCTTTTTTTTTTTGTTAGAGATGGGGTCAGGAAGCTGATAATTATAGGAAAGGATAAATTTAAATAAAAATATAGGTTTATTAGTGCTCCTAAGATTAGGATTAATGGGAGGAAAAGTATTTCTCTTGATGTTATAGATTGAATGGCTATTCATTTTGGGAAAAAGCCGAATAGAGGGGGTAGTCCTCCTAAAGATATAAATAGGATTGCAGCGGATAATTGAAAGGAGAGTTTAGATTTAGAGAGGCTGAATAGTTGAATATTTGAGAAGATATTTTTGGATATAAGTAAAATTATGATTGGAGTAACAATTAGAATGTAGGAGATGAAGTAGATAGTTGCTGTTGAGGAGGAGACAGTTCTGGTGCAGATTATTCATCCTAGATGTCCAATTGAAGAGTAGGCTAGAAGGGGCCGAAGGGATGTTTGATTTATTCCTCCAATTCCGCCGATTAGGCTTCTGAGGCCACCTGCTAAGATGAGGAATAAAAATGATTGGTTTATTGGGAGGGAAATTAGGATTATTAGAGGAATAATTTTTTGTCATGTAGCGAGAGTAAGACAGGATAGTCAGGAGATGGATGCTATGACGGTTGGGAATCAGAAATGGCATGGGGCTAGGCCTAGTTTATTTATTGCTCCTAGAATAATGGGAATTATTCTGAGTTCTGGTGAGAGATGGGGGTTAAATAATATTAAGGCTCCTAAAAGGATTAGGGCTGAGCCTAGTGCTTGGGCTATGAAGTATTTAACTGCTCCTTCTGTTTCTTGGAGAGATTTAGATGTTATTATGAAAGGAATAAATCTTAATAAATTAAGTTCAAGTCCTAATCATAGTAAGAGTCAGTGTGAGGCAGAAATAGATAGAAAAGTTCTTAGAATTAGTGTAGAGATGAAGAGTGGAGTGGCGGGGGCGAAAGCTGTCATAAAAATATGAGCTGAGTTGAACGGCTCAAAACATGATTAGAAGTCATATGTTGTCCCCGACATATTTTGTTAAGAGGATCAGTTTAGAGAGCCTTCATTTCATTCATGAATGAGTCCTAAAATTAAGATGGCAAGAGAGATTATTCCTGCTAGGAGGGAGGAAATTGGGTTGAGAGTAATAGATAGAGGAAGGGGTATTAATAGAACAATTTCAATGTCGAATACTAGGAATAGTACGGCAAGTAGGAAAAATCGTAAAGAGAAGGGTATCCGGGCATTATTTTTAGGGTCAAATCCGCATTCATAAGGGGAGAGTTTATTTATTGATGGAATTTGTCGATTTCTTAAAAGTCAGGCTAGGAGAAATACTGCTGGAGGTAGTCTTATGGCTAGGATTAGTGGATATAGGCTTGTTATCATTCACTAGAAATAAGGGAATATTTTCTTTGGATTAAAAGGCCAACGCTAGATAGCTCTCTAGTGATTGATATTGGAGAGGCTGGCTCTCGTGATTAACATCATCAGAGTTATCCGTTCTTTCCCGGCGCAATATCTAGATTAAAATTATTATTGAGGTTGAGAGGATTATGATAGATAAGGATAAAGGGAGAAAGCTTTTTCAGGCTAAATTTATTAGCTTGTCGTAGCGTATTCGAGGCAGGGTTCCGCGAACTCAGATGAATAAGAAAGCGAAGAATATGGTTTTGAGGATAAGGGGGATGTCTGTGAATATTGATATTGGAATTATTCCAAAGAAGAAAATAGAAGTAAATAAACTTATGGTTAAGATATTGGTATATTCTGCTATAAAAATAAGAGCAAAACTTCCTGCTCTGAATTCTACATTGAAGCCTGAAACTAGTTCTGATTCTCCTTCAGATAGGTCGAAGGGGGTTCGGTTTGTTTCTGCTAAGGATGTAATGAATCAAATTATAAATAGAGGGGGAAATATTAAGGCTACTCAAGATCATTGAGAGGAGGTTATTAGAATTAAATTGAATGATAAAAGAATGATTAAGGCTCTAAGTAGGGTAAGGGCTATTCTTACTTCATATGAGATGGTTTGGGCAATTCTGCGGATTGCCCCGAGTAGGGCATATTTTGAATTAGAGGATCAGCCGGCTGAAAGGGTTGCATAGACATTTAATCTTGAAATACATAGAAATAGGAGAGCTCCATATATAGGAAAGTATATGGGAGAAGAATAAGGGTATAAGGATCAGAAAAGAAGGGCTAATCTTAGCCCTATGATAGGGCTATAAATAAATGGGTAAAGATTTGAGGAAGAAGGAAGAGAGAGCTCTTTTGTAAAGAGTTTAATAGCATCAGCAAATGGTTGTGGGAGGCCTATTAGACTAACTTTGTTTGGTCCTTTTCGGATTTGGATATAACCTAGAACTTTTCGCTCTAGAAGAGTAAAGAAGGCTATAGCTATTAAAACTATTAGGTAGTTGATTAGAATACAAATAAGAAGATGCATTATCTAAGGAGGAGTGCCTCATTATTAGGGCTTAAACCTAACGCATTTTTCTGCCACTTTAGATAGGATTATAAAGGAGTTGAACTTTTATTATTGACTTTCAAAATCAATTGTTTCCGAAACAATAATCCTGTCACTCGGAGAGGCTCCACTTTTTAGATGCAAACCAAATGTTCTAAGTTAAACTAGGGTAACGTAGGATAATAAGTAGAATGTAAGTTCTATATTTTGATCCTAAGTCAAATGCACTATTCTGCCAACTTATTTTGAATTTTGTCTTTTAGGTTTAATTTAAAACTTGATTAGTTGTTTTCATGGTTTTTAAAGATTTTACTACAGTAAGGTCCTTTCGTACTATTATGTAGGGGTTAAGAATGAGGATAGAAACTAACCTGGCTTACGCCGGTCTGAACTCAGCTCATGTAGGGTTTTAAAGGTTGAACAAACCTACCATTTATGGCTTCTGCACCATTAGGGGCCCCTAAGCCAACATCGAGGTGCCAATCCTTTCTGACAATTTGGGCTCTTGAGAAAGATTAGCCTGTTATCCCTGTGGTAGCTTATTTTTTTGATCATGTGTAATGGGTCAATTTGTAGGGAGAATGATCCTAACTAATAAAAGGAAGTTTTTGGTGTTCCTTAGTCACCCCAACTAAATTCTTTTTAGGTTTATGATATATTTAATATTTGATTTAGTCTATAGAGAATAAAGCTCAACGGGGTCTTCTTGTCCTGCAGTTTCATTCAAGCTTTTTCACTTGAAGATTAATTTTTATTTGTTATTGTGAGACAGGGAAGCTTTCGTGTGTCCTTTCATGCCAGCCCCTAATTAAGGGGCAAGTGATTATGCTACCTTTGCACGGTCAGGGTACCGCGGCCATTGAACTATGTTGTCATTGGGCAGGATGAACCTCTCATTGTTGAGTCGAGAGGCAATGTTTTTGTTAAACAGTCGGAGCTTGTATTTGCCGAGTTCCTTACAATAAAGAAGTTTTATTTATAAATGAGGAGAATTTAAAAAATATTTTAGAGGTAATAAATACTAATCTTAGCAGATTTTAGGATTAAAATGGTTGGTAGAGGATTTCCAATATTTGTTAGCAGGATATTATAGGATTTAGTATGTTTTGTATTTATACTATAACGTTATTTGAAAGTTGGCAGTTTCTAAGCCTACTTTTGGGAGTGTAATGTTATACTAGCTAGAGTAATAGAGCTTTTCCTTTATTACTTATCAAAGATTTGTTCTTGTTTCACTAATGTGAATTTTTTGGAAAACCAGCTATAGTCTTACGCGGTAGGTATGTAGCCTCTGATAAAATTTTTCTAGGCATTATGAAACATGCGGTAGTGGGTTCTGATACAAATTTTTATCAGCTCGTAAAGATTTCGGGGGTGACTAGGTTTAGGATAGACTTGCTAAGCCATGATGCACAAGGTACAGGTTTTGAATTTTACTTTAAAATAATTTTGGATTTTCCTTTGCAGTACTTAGATAATGGGGAATTGGGAGTATATGATTTTGGGTTGACTTTTATTTATAGGATAGGAGGAATTTAGAGATATGAGATGTTTCAAAATAAGTTTATAGACTCTCTTTTCAGTGTAAGTGAAAGGCATTCTTTAGATGCTGTATTTTGTAAGGTACAATTTCCATTACACCTGCTATGTTACGACTTATCTCCCCTTTCGGCGAGAGTGACGGGCGATGTGTGCACACCTTAGGTTGCCATATTCATTAAAGTAAGTTATTTTTAATTACTTTCAAGTCCACTTTTATATTTATTTTCATTAGTAATTCATGTTTATAATACAAATTGTAACCCATCTCTTCCTTCTCATAGGCTGCACTTTGACCTGACGTAGGGATATAGAATCTTTTAGCTTACTAACATTTTTATGGTGGGCTGGCGACGGCAGTATACAGGCTGAATGTTCTAGAGGAGGTAAAATTTACGTGGATTGTCGATTTAAAGGACAGGTTCCCCTGATTGGGTTTAGGTACCGCCAAGTTCTTTGGGTTTTAAACCTGTGTTTGTAGTACCCTGGATAATTTTAGGCCTAGAATAAAAGGGTATCTAATCCTTGTTTTTATTTAGGCTTTCATGAGTAATAGAGAAGATATAGTTGGTTGTGAGAAAATTGGTAGAATTAGACTTCTTTCGAATTTGTTTTTATCTAACATTCATAGTTTCCGATGTAATTAGCTCGAGTCTGTCGTTTAACCGCGGTAGCTGGCACGGGTTTCACCAACTCTAGGTTTCTGTGACCATAGCTCTATTTCTAGACATTATAGAATTGTTCACTGCAGGCGTGAGGTTGCTTTAGGGAATTATTATTGAGGAATTGATCCTTTACCATGATTTAAGTTGAGAAATTTTAAATTTTTGAATTAAAAATGGTATTTCACGGGGTTAGGAGATTTGCATGTGTTTTTTTCAGAAAAAGCTAATTTTTAAGCCAGAATCAAACTGGATAGTAGAAGAGAGGTTCTCATGTTTGGGGTATGAACCCAATAGCTTAAATTAGCTTATTCTACTAAACCTTAGTATGGCTACACTTTTAAAGCTGCAATTTAATGTTGTTATTCAACTATAAGGTTAAAGTCAATTACAAATTATTTCTGGTTTTAGGATTAGAAGAAAAATTGGGATTAAGTGAAGACTTGAATTTAAGAAAAATGAGGAGTTAAGGGGAGGCAATGAAATAGATGAAGGGGTAGAGGCTCCATGTTGGGTGGAGGCAAATAGAAATAGAGAATAGGCAGCAGTTAAGAATCTTAGGATTGATAGGAAGATAGCTAGGAGGGAGGCTTGGGAAAGAGTTGCTGTAATTAGAAGAATTTCTCTTAGAAGGTTGATAGAGGGAGGCGCAGCTATGTTTGCGGCGGTGGCAATAAATCATCATAGAGTGAGGGTAGGAAAAATAATAATTATTCCTTTAGTTAAAAAGATTCTTCGAGTGTGAGTTAATTCGTAAGAGGTGTTTGCGAGGAGAAAAAGAGCAGATGAAGATAATCCATGGGCAATTATTATAGCTAAGGCTCCTTGTCATCCTCATTCAGTGGAGCTTAGGATTCCTGCTAGTAAGATTCCTATATGGCCAATCGAGGAATAAGCGATTAAAGATTTTAGGTCTGTTTGGCGAATACAAATTAATCTAGTAATTACGGCACCTCATAGTGCTAAGGGGGTAATAACGGAGGAAAATTGTTTATTTATTTGAGTAAAAATTAAGGATATTCGTATTAGGCCGTAGGTTCCTAGTTTTAAAAGAACCCCTGCTAGAATTATTGAGCCTGCTACAGGGGCCTCTACATGAGCTTTTGGAAGTCACAAGTGAAGAGAAAATATAGGTATTTTAACTAAAAAGGCAAGAATTAAAATAAGTCATCAGCTATTTATTATGGATGGAAAAGGGGCAGATCAAGAGAAAAGAATGAATGAAAGGTGGTTGTTTTTTAGGTATATAAGAAAAATTATTACTAATATGGGGAGGGAGGCTGTTAAGGTATATATTATTAGATATATTCTTGCTTGAAGACGTTCTGGTTGATAACCTCAGGTTAGAATTAGGATTAGGATGGGAATTAAGGATCTTTCAAAGAACACGTAGAAAAGGAAAAGGTTTCTTGAAGAGAATGTTAGGATTAAAAAGATTCTAAGAGTTAGACTTCTAATAATAAAGCTGTTAGGAAGATTATTGGTAAACTTGATTTTATAGCTGGCTAGAGTTGTTAATCTTGTAATTCAGAGGGTAAGGATAATTAAGGACGAGCTTATTAGATCAATAGAAAATAGGGATCTTAATGTAAGAGTTCAAGGATAAGGGTTAGTAAATGAAATTAAAGTTCAAGGAATGATTATTAAGATGAATGAAGAGGAAATAAATCATGGGTTAGAAAGTAGGGGCAAGGAAAGTAGAGGTATAATAAGTATTAGCATTTATTGATTGTTAGAAGTTTTACGGTGTCAGAGCCATAAGAGCGAGTCATAATTACTATTAAGGCTAGTCCTAGTCTAGCTTCACATGCAGCTAAGGTTATAATTACTAAGATGATAATAATATTAAATTGTGATGGGGCACCATAGATAGTAGCGGCGAAGATTATAGTTATGAGTGTAGTTCTTTCTAGGGCTAGTAAAGCTATTAGGAGATGACGACGTTGTAGAACGAATGTTATTAGGGAGGAGGAGACAAGAATAGGGAATATTAGGTGGATGGTCATAGCTATAGGAAAAACTTCACTTTTTGGCTTACAAGACCAATGCCTGTGTTTCGGCTTCTATAGCTTTCAGAGAGCCAAAGACTGGATAGCTGCCTCCCAAAGGCAGAATTTTTATTTAAATTACTTTCTGTTTCGGAAGGGCCATATAAAACAATCAAGACTGTATTTTAAGTATGAAAAACTTATGTAATGGTATTATACTATTTATATTGCTTTGGAATAAGGATTATCTAAGCAGCTTCAATGCTTTGCTTTAAATTTAAGCTACCAAGGCAGAGTAGAATCACTATTATTGGAAGGATAATAAATATTCTTATGAAAAGAAGTTTATTTATTATTTTAGATTGACTTAGTTGGATTTTAGAGGAGATAGAGGAGAGGGTTGATTTAGTACCCTGACTAGATGAAATTTCTATTCATCCATTTTCACCTAGTAGAGTAAGTATATGAGAAGATGTTAATGGGATGGAAATTATATTCTGTGTAGAGAGATTTGTTAGGAATCATATTGATGAAGAGGAATGAAGAAGAAGGGGAGTTTTAATAAATATAGGGGTTATTTTTGGATTTGAAAAGATTCAAGCTGTAGTTAGGCCTAATAAGGTAACTATAGGAGTTAGGATTTTTTGGGGGGTGGGGATTAATATGGGTTGGCAGGGGATAATTAATGTTCAGTTTAAGGCTCTTCCTCCTAGAATTGCGGCTAAAGTTATTATAAATATAGGAGTAATAATAGGAAAGTCTTTATCAGTAAGATTGGAGCAGGGAATAGCATGTTTTGGAGATCATAAGATTATTATTATTATTCGGAGAGAGTACCCGGCGGTAAGGCCTGTTGCAAAGAAGGCAATAATATAGATAAGAGAGTTGGATTGATTAAATAGGATTTCTTCTAAAATTAAGTCTTTAGAATAGAAGCCGGCAAGGAAAGGGGCCCCAAATAAAGCTATATTGGCAATTAATATTGCGGCAGAAGTTATGGGGATTGAGGGAGCAGAAAGTCCTATTAATCGGAGATCTTGATTGTGAGAGGCATATAAAATAATTCTACCGGCGGTTATAAATAGGAGAGCTTTGAATAATGCGTGGGTTAGGAGATGAAATAGAGTAAGGGTAGGTACTCCTAAAGCAAGACTTATTATTATTAGTCCTAATTGGCTTAATGTTGAGAGGGCAATTACTTTTTTTATGTCTATTTCATTTATGGCTGATAGGCCAGCTATAAGTATGGTTAGGGAGGCCATAATTATTAGAAATAGATTGAAAAGATGAAGTTGGTTTAGAAAGGGAAAAAATCGAATAAGGAGGAAAATTCCTCCTGTTACTAGGGTGGAAGAGTGTACTAAAGCAGACACTGGTGTGGGAGCTTCTATAGCAGCTGGAAGTCAACTAGAGAACGGAATTTGGGCTCTTTTTGTTATTCCGGCAATAGTTAAAGATATAATAATAAAGGAAGATATTTCGTTTGTTCAGATATTAATGATAATTCAGTTTCCATTATGCAGTAGTCAAGCAATTCTAATTAAAATTAATACGTCTCCAATTCGGTTTGTTAGAGCGGTGAATATTCCGGCTGCAAGAGATTTTGGGTTTTGATAGTAGATAATTAATAAAAAGGATGTAATTCCTAAACCGTCTCATCCCAGAAGGAGAATTATGAGGTGAGGAAATAGGACTAGTATATTTATTCTAAGAACAAATAGAAGGGTTAAGTGGGTGAATCGGGAAATATTGGGGTCTCTTTTTATGTAAGATTTAGAAAATATTAGGACGTTTCCTGAGATAAATAGAATTACGGATATAAATAAGAGACCTTGTGGATCTAGAATTAAGGAGAGAGAAATGTGAGTAGAGGAGATTGATATTATGTGTCAAGATAAGAGAATGGACAAGGAAGATGAAAAAAGAAATAACCTAAAAGGTAAGGTTAAAGAAGAAAGGAGGAGTATTATTATAGATGCTCGGAAAGGTGCCATGGTTATTAGCTAAGAAAGCATTTTTGAAACCACAATTCAATGTTTTTTTTAAACTAAAATAACTTAAGTGTAGTCCCAAGTTAAAGAAAGATTTTAATGATGCGAAAAAGTCTCGACGTAAAGATTTTGTTTTAAAATTTGGTTAAATATAAGGGACTCAATATTCTTTATCTCTATCTCACAAAATATTTGTATTAATTAGGGTTTAAGGAAGAAAAGGGCTTAAATTTGAAATTTATAAGATTATATAAACTAAATTTTGGTTGTTTTTAAAAAAGCATGTTTTTGTCTATAATTTAAAAAAGGTGTAGAATATAT